AGGACGAAGCGCGCCAAAGAGCAAGCGTAGGCGCTGGAAGCGAAGCGCGCCAAAAGAGCAAGCGGAGGGTCCGAAGGAGAGCGCGCGTCTGCGCTCTACCTTTTCTCGAGAGCGTCTGCGCTCTCCGTTTTCTCGCTCCCCAGCAAGCGGAGGCGAGAAAGCCAGAGCGAGCAAGCAAGCGTAGGTGCTGAAAGCCTCCGCGCGCGTCTTGTTGTTTTCGTAGTTTGCTAGCGCGTGTAGGGTCTCCCCAGCAAGCGGAGGCGCTGGAAGCGAAGCGAGCCAGAGAGCAAGCGGAGGCTCGAAAGCCGGAGCAGCAAGCTAGGGCTCGAAAGCGTACGCTTGCTCTCCGGCAAGCTACGTGGAGGAAGGACCCGGAGCGCGCACGAGAGCAAGCGTAGGCTCTAATAGAATAGAAAGCCTACGCAGCAAGCAATGCGGACTCTATACGCGCGCACTAGCGCGCTCTTTCGAGCCTCCGCTTGCTCTCTTGCTCGCGTAGGGTCGTTCCTCCCCTCCGCTTGCTCTCTTGCTCGCGTAGGGTCGTTCCTCCCCTCCGCTTGCTCTCTTGCTCGCTCCGGGTCGTTCCGGACCTCCGCTTGCTCTCTTGCTCGCTCCGGGTCGTTCCTCCCCAGCAAGCGTAGGCGCTGGAAGCGAAGCGCGCCAAAGAGCAAGCGTAGGCGCTGGAAGCGAAGCGCGCCAAAGAGCAAGCGTAGGGTCCGAAGGACGAAGCGCGCCAAAGAGCAAGCGTAGGCGCTGGAAGCGAAGCGCGCCAAAGAGCAAGCTCCGGGGAGAAAGGACCCGAAGCGCGCCAAAGAGCAAGCGGAGGCTCGAAAGCCTCCGCGCGCTAGTGCGCGCTCCGTTTTCTCGCTGGCTCTCAAGCCGGAGCGCGCTAGTGCGCGCGTATAGAGTCCGCTTCGTTCGCGTCTGCGCTCTACGTTTTCTCGTTCGCGTCTCGTTTTGTTGCAAACTACGGCTTCTCAAACCACAAGTGCGCTCTCCGTTTTCTCGCTTGCTCCCCAGCAAGCGGAGGCTCGAAAGCCGGAGCGCGCTAGTGCGCGCTCCGTTTTCTCGCTTGCTCGCTCCGGCTTTCTATTCTATTCTCGCCGTAGCTTGCTTGCCCATAGAATGGATTTTTTGACCTCGTAGCACCATAGAGTAGACCCCTTTATGCTATACATAATCACTCGTGCACCCTCTCCAAGCTCGGCTGGCTCATCAATGGTTCGCAGGAGGAGTAGAGTGATTAGCGGGAATTGGTGCTCGTTCGCTTCCTGTCTGCCTGCCTGTTGATTCAGTACGTTCCTATCCCCTTAGGTAGCGGGGCTTCCTCACCTCTAATGGTTGGTATTGAGCAGCCAGGTGGGGGTTAGGATGGGATCTATCTTATTCCATCGTATATGACATGCGCGTTGACCCCCGGTCCACGAATGGAAATATGTTATGCTTGTTCCATGACGACTGACTCCCCTATAAAAGAATGAAAGAAGGATCAAAGCATCCCGAATGAGCTTTCTCGAACGGATAAAGAAAAGACATTTTTGAATAGTAAATCAGATCTAGTAATTCAAAGAAAGAGAGCAAGCGAGAAAACTACAAGCGCGCTAGCGAACGAGAAAAGGTAGTATTCGCGCACTTAAGAAGTTCAAAAGACCCTTCCTGAGCGCGCGGCGTTTATAAGAGCGCAGACGCGAACGAAGCGGACTCTATACGCGCGCACTAGCGCGCGGAGGCTTGAGAGCCAGCAAGCGGAGGTCCGAAAGGACCCGAAGCGCGCCAAAGAGCAAGCGGAGGCTCGAAAGAGCGCGCTAGTGCGCGCGTATAGAGTCCGCATTGCTTGCTGCTCTCCTTCGGACCCTACGCTTGCTCTTTTGGCGCGCTTCGGGTCCTTTCGGACCGGAGCTTGCTGCTCCGGCTTGAGAGCCAGCAAGCGGAGGCTCGAAAGCCGGAGCGCGCTAGTGCGCGCTCCGTTTTCTCGCTTGCTGCTCCGGCTTTCTCGCCTACGCTTGCCCGAGAGCAAGCCTACGGTCCTTCCTCCCCAGCAAGCGGAGGCGCTGGAAGCGAAGCGCGCCAAAGAGCAAGCTAGGGCTCGAAAGCCGGAGCGCGCTAGTGCGCGCGTATAGAGTCCGCATTGCTTGCTGCTCTCCTTCGGACCCTACGCTTGCTCTTTGGCGCGCTTCGGGTCCTTTCTCCACGTAGCTTGCCGGAGAGCAAGCGTACGCTTTCTCCCCGGAGCTTGCTCTCTGGCTCGCTTCGGGTCCTTTCGGACCTCCGCTTGCTGGGTAAGGGACACTCACTCGTGCAGCGGAGCCCTTGTTGCCCTTTCGCCTGAAGGCGCTGTGCAGCTAAACCTATTATCAGGGAAAAGAGAAGTTCCGGATCCCAGAGCTAAACCTACAAGCAGCTAAACGACTAAGAGCTAAAGAGCTAGGCTGTCCTGTTTTAGCCCATCAGGGCGACCCAAGCACTTTCTCAGGGAAGATAGAAGTCCCCGCCGCTTCGCGTTCCTGCTCTGCTCTGGAGCCTGCGAGGGGTTCCGGGGAGAGAACACGAGTGCAGCAGAGTTCTCCTTCCCGCCTTCAGGCGCCGGGCAGCTAAACCTATTCTCAGGCAACTCAGAGAAAAGCTAAGAGTCAAACCTAGACGCAGCTAAAGAGCCGAGAAGCAAGAGAGCTAACCCTGATTACGACAAGCAGCTACGAGAGAAGCCCCTGAGCTAAGAGTTAAGGCTGCCCCTAGGGAACACGCTGCAGTCTCCTTTTGTCGCCGTTCAGCTAAGGGAAGTTCTGAATTAAGACCTGTTTGAGTTCGGACTTTCGCTTCCAGCCCCTAACTACAAGGTGAAAAAAGGAAGCCTTCCTTTGAGCCGACGGGAGTGAGTGATCCTTCGGTAAGGAGCACGAACGGGATGGAAGGGATTTCTGAGCGGAGGAGTCAAATACGTGAGCAAGGATTGAAATGAAGGTTACAAGTGCATCCAGCAGGAATCGAACCTACTTGCCCTATTCTTATGGTTGGGAGCTTTAGCCATTCAGCCATGGATGGAAAGAGACTCAGCGAGTGAACTGGCTTTTCTTATTCCTTATCGAGCTTCTATTTCTTCCGTTAAAGAAGATTCGGGAAAAGAAAGAATAGGAAGACGTGTTTCCAGAACGAACAAGATAGCGGTTGAGAAGGGGGAGTTAGCAAAGTTAGACAAGATCGGAATGGGCATAGGAACATGTATTGATGTACTAGATCGGCTAATGCTACCAGCTTGATGCGATGTATTCCACCAGTTGACTGAAGACTTGATTATTGGTATATCGATCGGTCCAGCACGGATTGAAATAGAAGCCGGTTCGACAGGAAGCTTTTGAAAACACAGTGCACCCAGGTAAATAAGGAACGAGATGAATACTGAGGTTAAACGAGCGTCCCACACCCAAAAGGTGCCCCACATAGGTCTTCCCCGAAACCCCCCAGTAACTAAGGTAAACAACGTAAAAAAAGCACCTATTTCTATACCGGTTCCGGAAGAGCGAAGAAAAAGGGGATGTTTTGTTAATAGGAACAAGAAAGTCTTTATAGCCGTAGCGATATAAACAAGAATACTCATCCGAGCCGCAGGAACATGTACATACGGAATACGAGAATTTCCACCTTGTTGAAAATCTAGTGGTGCTACCCGAAGACTTAAATGAATAGCCATCGCTGTTAAGAACAACCGAGATCCAATGAGAATTTGCGCGTAGCTTCTGGTCTTTGACATCAAAAAAGAAGGTTGTAATAACGAAAAGGACATGTGAGAATTGAGTCCTTGCTAGTAGAACAAGAAAAACATGGATCTATATTCAATACGCAATCAAAGGATTTCCCCCAAGCAAGCGGAGGCGCTGGAAGCCGGAGCGAGCCAGAGAGCAAGCTAGGGGGTCCGAAAGGACCCGTAGCAGCAAGCGGAGGCGCTGGAAGCGAAGCGCGCCAAAAGAGCAAGCTAGGAGGTCCGAAAGGACCCGTAGCAGCAAGCGAACTCTTCGAGCCTACGCGCGCTAGCAAGAAAAGAATCGGCGCGCTCCGGCTTTCTATCGAAAGCCGTAGCTTGCCAGAGAGCAAGCCTACGGTCCTTCCTCCCCGGAGCTTGCTCTTTGGCGCGCTTCGCTTCCAGCGCCTACGCTTGCTGGCTCGAAAGCCGGAGCAGCAAGCAATGCGGACTCTATACGCGCGCACTAGCGCGCTCCGGCTTTCGAGCCTCCGCTTGCTCTCTTGCTCGCGTAGGGTCGTTCCTCCCCTCCGCTTGCTCTCTTGCTCGCGTAGGGTCGTTCCGGACCTCCGCTTGCTCTCTTGCTCGCGTAGGGTCGTTCCGGACCGGAGCTTGCTCTCTTGCTCGCGTAGGGTCGTTCCTCCCCAGCAAGCTCCGGGGAGAAAGGACCCGAAGCGCGCCAAAGAGCAAGCGGAGGCTCGAAAGCCGGAGCGCGCTAGTGCGCGCGTAGTTTTCTCGCTGGCTCTCAAGCCTCCGCGCGCTAGTGCGCGCGTATAGAGTCCGCTTCGTTCGCGTCTGCGCTCTTATAAACGCCGCGCGCTCAGGAAGGGTCTTTTTCACTTCAGAAGTGCGCGCATACTACCTTTTCTCGCTGGCTCTCACGCCTACGCGCGCGTCGTCTTTTGTCGCTAGCGCGCTTGTAGTTTTGTTGCTAGCGCGCGTAGGGCTTCCAGCGCCTCCGCTTGCTCGCCTCCGCTTTTTTTTGCTTGCTCGCTCCGGGTCCTTTCGGACCTCCGCTTGCTCTTTCTCGCGTACGCTTGCTCTCTGGCAAGCTACGGGGAGGAGAGGAACGACCGACCCGCAGCGAGCCAAAGAGCAAGCTACGGGGAGACCGGAGCGAGCAAGAGAGCAAGCTACGGCGAGAATAGAAAGCCAGAGCGAGCAAGCGAGAAAACGGAGAAAGCTAGCTAGCGCGCGTAGGCTTTCAAGCAAGCAAGCGGAGCAAGCTCCGGGCTCGAAAGCCGGAGGCGTCTGCGCTCTCCGTTTTCTCGAGAGCGTCTGCGCCCTACGTTTTCTCGCTTGCTCGCTCCGTCCTTCGCTTCCAGCGCCTCCGCTTGCTAGGCTCTAATAGAAAGCCGTAGCAGCAAGCGAGAAAACTACGCGCGCACTAGCGCGCTCCGGCTTTCGAGCCTCCGCTTGCTGGCTCTCAAGCCTCCGCGCGCTAGTGCGCGCGTAGTTTTCTCGTTCGCTAGCGCGCTCTACGTTTTCTCGCTCCCCGGAGCTTGCTTTCTCGCCTCCGCCTCCGCTTGCTGGGCGAATGGAGTCTACTACACTCTTTGTTGGCTAGTGTAGTAGACTCCATGTTAGGTCATTCGGAAGGGCTCCGTATAGTTCTATTTTAGGGCGTAACGTTGTGGTTGTTCCCTCTCCTTTCAGTCGAGCTCTATTAACATAGACCCCCTCTCCTGACCGAGAAAAAGAAGTTCCAGAGGCATCTTCCATTCATATCGATTTGGGTTTTTCCGCACCATATTTTGATCTGCCCCTTCTTCGATCCGGAATTCCCAGCAAATCCTTGACTCCTCGAATACAATGGGATTTCACACCTGGCAAATCTTTCACTCTACCTCCTCTTATTAAGACCATAGAATGTTCCTGCAAATTATGACCTTCGCCCGGAATGTAAGCAAATATATCATGTCGATTGCTCAATCGTACTTTGGCTATCTTACGTAGAGCTGAATTAGGTTTTTTCGGTGTTCTCGTTGAAACACGCAGGCATACTCCTTGCTTCTGGGGACATTGATCTAAAGCTCGAGTACGGTCCGTGCGCCGTTTTTCTTCTCTACCATGACGTATCAATTGATTTAATGTAGGCATCGCTCTTTCCTTTGCCCTTCTCCCCGATTTTTGCCCTCTCACTAGTGATTACTCCCGATCCGAAGCACCCCTTTTCCATTCATAGAGAGATCCAATCGTCAAAATCAATAAAAAGGCCATCCTCTCATATTATGTAATTAAAAGCAATTTCTTTTAAGAGGTTCTATTTTTCTTTCGTTATTGTTTACCCACCCCCCCCTGGTGCTTACTTTGACATTCCAACATTTGATTGAAAATAGAATTTGTGGCGGGGTAAGAGTCCGCCTTCGAGAATTTGTTGCCTGCTCCAGGCGCAAAAGCCTCTTTTTCCAATTGTTTGACCACTTGGAATGAACTGACCGTGTTAGATACGGAAAAAAATGACTCCTGAGTTTCCCGTCTCTCCTGGATTTCTTGTCCTTCCGCGAGATCCCCCTTTCTGGTGAGCTCGCATGAATAAGCTCCTCTTTTCTATCATCCAGGGCGGAAAGAGCTGCTTTTGCACGAGAGGGCCCCGTTTCATCATTGCTTGCCCCCCTTGCTGCGGTCGAAGTGCCCTCTTCCGCTGAGTCAATGAGGGTGATCCGCCGTTCAGCGGCCTCATTACCCGCTGAGTCCATGAGGTTTATTTGCTGTTCAGCGGCTTTTGCAAGCAATGACTGAAGGCTGGGTGAGGCGCAGGGAGAGGCCGGAAGAGGTTGCCAACCCTCCACCAGGGATAATAAAGAATCCATCAAAAGGCAAAGACTTAGGTTTCTAAAATCAACCAGAACGTAGTTGCGTACCAATAGAGCCATAATACTCATAATAACGGGCAGCAATCCAAAAAGGATCCGTCTTTTCATTTGAGGCCTCTTCAAAAAAGAGATTAGAAGGGAGGATAGGGCCGACAATTTCTCCGGATAGGTCGAACTATTGGAAGAAAATGGAAAAGGAACACCGAGTAGGATCAAAGAAACGAACGAACTTCTAAAAAATGATATGCAAATAGGTGCAAATTCTGACATTACCACAGCTCACTTGCTTCTTTCGCTCCTTGCTGGCGGAGCGGCATACCGGAAGAAAATGGAAATAGTGTCTTCTCGTTGGTCCTTCTTTCACTTTCATTTGAAAATCCGGCGTCTGTCCTTTGGACCCTTCGCCCGCTTAGAAGTGGATTCGAACCACTGACTTAAGCCTCTTTCTTTAAGGGCCTTTCAAGAGCGTGACGTGACTCAGATTCTCTTACGATATTTCCTACTTTCCTGAGGTTAACGATTGGAGGGACTTGAACTGCAACTTCCAACTTCAAGGTCTAGCCTCAAAATGGGAATGCCGGACTGCTTACTCCTGACTCCTACTCTAGGAACTTCCTTAAACCACGGTCGAAGAGTCTATCTTTATCTTTTCTCGCCCCAAAAATTCTATATCTCGAGTTGGATGTGATGACAAGGAATAACCAAAGGGAGCAGGATGAATCCCACAAGGTGTCCCATTCCTTTCTTTCTTGGTCCAATTCCAGATATCGAAAGAGAGACTGGAAGCAGCAAGCAGAGATCAAACTCCATATGGGAAATCCCGTGATTTGAGCCTATCAGTATGGGATATCATAGGCTTCCCTTGGTTCGGCACGCTTTCACTCAGTATGGTACGCTACGGTCAGATTCGCTCGGTCTAGGTATCACCTTGATGCGCGTAGCTATTGCCTTGATCCCTTTGTCTGCTCGGGTCATTCCATTGATACACTGCTCACAGGTTAGTCCATTGATACGCTCATCGGGCTCGTCGTTAGGAAGAGGTGGGCTGACAAGGAGAGGAATCATTCCCATCGGTGAAATGAATCTTTTCTCCCAGATCTTCTTTGTAGTCCAACTTGGTATATGTATGAATTCATGTTGCCAGTTGGAGGAATAGTGTGACTTGGCTGCTTTCTTCGAGAACTTGCTTCTTTTAGACTATATATCCCCTCGCTCTTATTCTCTCTTTTGTAAGTGAACGAAAGGTTCCGCAGGTGTTGAACGATCTACTTTTCTATCCTGATGGCTAGAAAGCCGCACCCGGATAAGCAGTTTAAGCTTTTACACGTACTTTTGCCAATGCATCTGCTCTCTGGCCTCAAAACCACACCCTCTTTTGCATTCGATGCCATCGTCATTTACTTAGCATGCATCCTGCAATCCTTATAAGAAGGAAAGGCAGAAGTGCCAAAGCTTCTGATTCATGTGCATAGGCTTCCTTCCTTGCGACTTCTTCCTTGAAGCCTTACGACCTGATGCCATAACAATTGAAGGACTATCGAGGGGTCGTTCTCTGCCTTCTCCCTTTTTGGCACAAGGGATGGATGTTCGTCAGGTGCTGGGGTACGGGCCGCGTCTGTATGCTTTCGCCTTCTGTCGCTTGGCTCTCTTGAACCCCTGGGATTGACTATTTTCCTTTCCCCGAGAGTAGTCTATTGTAGTTGGGGCTAACAATTCATACATAGAGTACCGTTTTAGCTCCCTTGACGTGAGGTACGCCGGGCCCACGGTAACATTGCTGAATCCTTGCGGCCTGGGACACCCGGTAGGAAGGCCGTTATAACCTCTCTCGGGGTTCTGCGATAACGGATGCCGACGCGAAGCGGGCGAACAAAGGGGAATTGCAGAATCCTTAACTTATTCCGAGGGACGTGAGACAGTAAATAGAGTTTTTGACTTATTAGGTAGGACCTCAAATTCATTCCTGTGTGAAATTGGATGCTTACTCACGATATTGCACAACGGAATCGGGGGGTAGGGAAGCGAAAGAAGCCCACAAACCCACTCTTCTTTCTCTCCCGTCAAAAGAAAGCTGCCGGCCGATAGCGATTATCGTTATGTTCTTCCTCCTTCTTCTTGTCATCCCGTGGTCCATGAGATAGCACAGCTTTAGGTGTTATAGGATTCACCAGCGGAGTGCTTGGGCTTTTTTATGAAAAATGGCCACTGCCTTCTGTGTTAAGACTGAATTTGATTCCGCGAAAGCTTCTTCTCCGGATTCCACAAGAAAGGGTTCGGATCATTAGGCTTTGCCCAACCTCCCCTCAGGGATCGCGGAGTCAGGTAGATCAACTACTTGTACATATCTCCTGGCAAAAGAATATCCCCTCACTCCAACTCATACCCATCCCGAGGTCTTAGCCGAGACTTGGCTTTATGCCCCTTTGGTCTTTCTTTTCTCTCTTGGATTGGTATCTTTTCCCGTGCTTGTTTGCACTATACATCATAAAAGCCTAAAAACAAGGAAACCCGCTTGTTAGAACGAATGGTTAGGTCTCGCAAGAGACACTACTAACTTGCCTCCTCATACTAGAAGAGAACTGAACTCGCTAGTCCCTCATCTGCTTTAGACTTGTTAAACTAAGACCCTTGAAATCAAAGTGAAACAAGATATCAGACTGGAAACTAGAAGGTTTGGAACCCTAACAACGATACTCAAAGGGTCAGGTCAACTCACTGCTTCCATCGCCTCTCCATACCAAAGCCCATAAAGCAAGCCATCTCTCCATACCCAACCATAAAGCAAGCCATCTCTCCATCAAGGAGAAGCCGGCCGGGTCAATAGACGGATCGATCTTTTCCCCGAATACACCAAGAATCTTGATTTGCTTCTTAGTTTGAGGATCTCCACGGTTGATTCATCAGTATGCTATGTACTACATTAGCAAAACTCTGATTGACTATGAAAAGAAGTACACACCGTTGGAAAAGACTTGCCAGATTAGGGATTAAAGACGTCAAATATTCTGATACAACCCTCCTTTATTAAATTGTTCATTTCATTCTTGAGGTGAACTCGCTTCCTCCCCCTTCATTCAGCCGGAGCTGGTGAATTCAATGATAGATTCTTTAGCCGGTGGCATTTTCCGGAGTAAGCTAAGGTATCTTATTACGTTTCTAATGTTCCATCCCCGCTGAAGCAAAGCAAACACGCCCACTTGAACGCTTTGTTAATGAACTTAGTCTAATAGAAAAAACGAAAGAGATTTCTTTCTTCGTTTCCCCCGCAGCTATTCCTCCTTTAGACTCATACAAGCAAGTACAAGATGGTATTGGGAATAGAGGAAGCCAGTAGATGATAGTTAGGTAGTTGCAGAAAGCAATCGGAAGACGGAGGGAACGGGAGGGGCCGACAAGCAAAAGCAATGGCAATCAGCCGCCTAATTACTTTGCGACCACTTAGCGCAATAGTTCATATGTTGATTCATGAGCTAACTAAGGAGGCTGCCTTTATGTTAATATGGTTGCCAATAGCATGAAATTAAGAAGATCTCGCAGCAGTCACTCATTATGTACGCAGTTATTAAACAAAGACTATTAAGACGAGTCGTGTGCGCGGTGGTCTGATCGGGCAGTATTCTGTTCCACCAGAGAACGACGAGGTCAGGTCGCCTGGAAAGAGCTGCTTTGTCTCGGTTTTCCATGGATGGACAAAAAGGTGAGGTGAAACGAAAAGTAGGAAATACATAATGGTAAGGGCTGAGCTTGTCTTCGACCGATGAGGGCAAAAACCTTGTTTATGATTCCCTTACTTGTGATCCTATCGGAGCTGTTCTGAACGAGACCCTTTCTCCTCACTTACCCTATCTAGTCGAGCGTCTACGAAACTCTCTTTTCAGCCTATGTGGTTTTTATCCAAGACGCTGGAAGCCTTTTTTCCTTTTGACGCCCGTGGGAATAACCAATTGATGTGGAGACCTCTAACTACGGTCGAGTACTGCTTCTGTTCCTCTGCCGTTATACTTGGCATCTACAGCTTCTACTCCTTCTACTGCCGCTTCTTACTCTCGCTCCGACTGCTGACAGAACCATCTCTTTAGTCGACAATGCCCTTCCTGAACATCCGGATTGGGATGAATCATTTACTCCTATGGGCGGTACACTGAACACCAAGCCAATCTCGACGAAAAAAAGAAGAAAAGTCCAAGCATAAAATGACTCGATTTTCTTTTAGCATTCCGAGAAGTAATTGAATGAACAGTTAACGGATGATCCAAAAGGTTCTCTGGGAATTTCTTCAGATTTTGAAAAGAAAGACTTTAATCCATCGTTTTTAACTCTTGAGTCATGATATGAAATGAGTCAACAAAGCATAGCATAAATACAATTTATTCAAATAAAATAAGAAAACTAGTGATTAAGTGCGCAATATGTGACTCTAAGATCTTATTATTCACAGTCTCTCTTTAAACAACCACTATGTATATCATATTTCCCATCCAAGGTGCATATTCACTTCATAACAGAACTTCATTTTTCTCTTTGACCAGTAAAGAGAGAGGTAAACAAATTAAATCAAAAGAGAAAATCAAAAGAGTAAAACGATAACGAAAAGAATCGATACGGTTTGATTCCTCAATTCAATTAGTAGTACCTCTAGAGTCCACTTCTTCCCCATACTACCAGTGAAAGGGAAAATGTAAAGACTACCATTAAAGCAGCCCAAGCAAGACTTACTATATCCATGTAAATGTTGTCCCCTATATCTATGAAGGAATTATTCCATTATTGTTCACTAATAATAGTGGAATCACTGGTGCAGAGTCAAAAAAGGGATTCTAACCCAACACCGTTTGATGAAAGGATCCAAGAAATTCGCTTCTAACAAGTTCTTAGAGGATATGATTTTTCTAGTCGAATCGGGAAAACGTTAAGCACAAGCAAAATAGGCAGTGACCTATTTAGAAATATCAAGGGAATCAAATCTTCCTAAGATGTAGGAAAAAAATGTAGGAAAAATAAGACCTATTCCTTCTTTTCTTGTCCTTAAGTTTCATAAAGATAAAAGGGCTCCAAATATCGAATCAAGATATATCATTATCTATCACATACCCTTATTTTTTCCCATTTGATCTAATCCTTACTGTCTAAAGGGTCTTTCTGTGAAAGAATCGGGAGGCAATCTATTCCATTCTTGACTAGGGTTTATTGAAAAGAAAGAATTGATTTTTGCAATATAGAAAATCCAATTTTCCATCGAATGAAATATTTATTGAATGCCTCAATACTTAGAGACTGCCATAAGTTTGTATATATAGAAAGCATCTTCAGCCCTTTGTACAACCACTAATTTGATTTCTCGTTGGACTATCCAATCTAATTCAAAACCTAGTAATTAAAACACTACATTACTAGTGGAAGGGAATTGGGAAATCTTTATATAAAAATATTTCCACTACTATATCCATCCTTGAATCTTAGAGGCAAGGATTTACAGCACTTTAGCTATAGAGAACCCAACTTCCAGATGTTTAGAATCAAGCAAGTATCAGGAGTCCCCTTTCTCCCTTTGCTTCTGCTCAGGATAAATTCAGCCAATTAAATCAAAAAGAAAATAAGGAATTACGGAATCTAAATCAAAAAGAAAAAGAATCCACAGGACAAGGTAGTCTTGAATCAGATGCACAAAACCAAGATTCTCTTGGATCAGTTCTCTCAAACCAAGAAAAAGATATTGAAGAAAATTCTGCAGGCTCAAATATGAAAAAACGTAGAAAGAAAAAACAATCCAAGAGTAACACAGAAGCAGAGCTTGATTTCTTCCTAAAAAGGTATTTACGTTTTCAATTGAGATGGAATGAGTTTTGAAATCAAAGAATGATGAATAATATCAAAGTATATTGTCTCCTGCTTAGATTGAGAAATCCAAAAGAAATTGCTATGGCGTCTATTCAAAGGGGAGAAATGAATTTGGATATTCTGACGATTCAAAAGAATTTCACTCTGACAAAATAGATGAAAAGTGGGATATTAATTATCGAACCGGTACGTTTGTCTATAAAAAATGACGGACAATTTCTTATCTATCAAATGAGAAATATTTCATTGGTTCATAAAAGTAAACCTCCAATTAATCAAAGATATCGAGAAAAAGGTTATAGTGATAAGAACCATTTTGAGAAATCCATTGCAAAACATCAAAAAATGCCTGAAAACGGGGACAAAATGCGTTCAGATTTGTTTGTTCCTGAAAATATTTTATCCACTAAACGGCGAAGAGAATTAAGAATTCTAATTTCTTTCTATTCAAGTAATAGAAATGTTATACAAAAAAATCTAGTATTTTTCAAATACATAAAAAACTGTAGTGAAGTTTTGGATAAAACCAAAAGAGATAAAAAGAAATTAATTAAATTCAAGTTCTTTCTTTGGCCTAATTATCGATTAGAAGATTTAGCTTGTATGAATCGATATTGGTTTGATACTAATAATAGCAGTCGTTTTAGTATGGTAAGGATACATATGTATCCACGATTGTAAATTCATTAATAACAACCTTTGGCATGCATTCTCTACCCTATCCGATATATGAAAGAAAGAGATGCATACATGCATTTTTGACATTCCATTCTGATAACTGAATACTAATTCAATGCATGTATTAATATCCATTAGGTCTATAAATGAATCAACAGAATCTTGTTATTTTTTATTTGCAGTTTTTTGTTTTTAAGTTAATAATGGTTTTCCCCTTTTTTTTAGTGTAGAAATAGAACCTCTTTTCTTATCGTATCCAAATCAAATTGAAAACTGGAAACATTCATTTTCTTTTTTTTTATGAGTTGATAAAATTAGTAGCTCATAAACAAATTCTGATTATTGTATATACAAACTATAAATGAGTAGCATTATTCTTACTGATTGGTCAAATTTTTTTATTGAATTGTAAAAAGAAAAACAAAAGGATAGAAGGTTCTGTTTTATGGTCAAAAATTCATTCATTTCCGTTATTTCACAAGAAGAAAAAAAAGAAAACAGTGGGTCCGTTGAATTTCAAGTAGTTAGCTTCACCAATAAGATACGAAGACTTACTTTACATTTGGAATTGCACAGAAAAGACTATTTATCCCAGAGAGGTCTACGTAAAATCCTGGGAAAACGGCAACGGCTTCTGTCTTATTTGTCAAAGAAAAATAAAGTACATTATAAAGAATTAATTAGTCGGCTGGATATTCGAGAATCAAAAACTCGAACAATTGAAAAGTCACTTGAATTATTTGATTTACTAGATCTTGAATTTTGATGAATTTCTTTTCGTTTTCAGCAATTCATGAAAGAATGAATCGAGGAATAACCTATGAATGTAACAACTACAAGAAAAGACCTCATGATAGTCAATATGGGACCTCACCACCCATCAATGCATGGTGTTCTTCGGCTCATCCTTACTCTAGATGGTGAAGATGTTATTGATTGTGAGCCGATATTGGGTTATTTACACAGAGGGATGGATCAAATTGCGGAAAACAGAACAGTGTGACAATATTTGCCTGTTGTAACACGTTGGGATTATTTAGCGACTATGTTCACAGAAGCAATAACTGTAAATGGACCCGAACAGTTGGGGAATATTCAAGTACCTAAAAGAGCCAGTTATATCAGAGTTATTATGTTAGAGTTGAGTCGTATAGCTTCTCATCTCTTATGGCTTGGCCCTTTTATGGCAGATATTGGTGCACAGACTCCTTTTTTCTATATTTTCCGAGAAAGAGAATTAATATATGATCTATTTGAAGCTGCCACCGGTATGAGAATGATGCATAATTATTTTCGTATCGGAGGAATAGCAGCCGATCTACCTCATGGATGGATAGATAAATGTTTCGATTTTTGTGATTATTTTTTAACAGCGATTTCTGAATACCAAAAACTTATTACGCGGAATCCTATTTTTTTAGAACGAGTTGAGGGGGTAGGCATTATTGGCGGAGAAGAAGCAATAAATTGGGGTTTATCAGGACCGATGCTACGGGCTTCTGGAATCCAATGGGATCTTCGTAAAGTTGATCGTTATGAATGTTACGACGAATTTGATTGGGAAATCCAGTGGCAAAAAGAAGGAGATTCATTAGCTCGTTATTTAGTCCGAATCAGTGAAATGACAGAATCTATTCAAATTATTCAACAGGCTCTGGAAGGAATTCCTGGGGGACCCTATGAGAATTTAGAAATTCGATCCTTTGATAGAGAAAAGGATCCAGAATGGAATGATTTAGAATATCGATTCATTAGTAAAAAAACCTCCCCCACCTTTGAATTGCCGAAGCAAGAACTATATGTAAGAGTTGAAGCCCCAAAGGGGGAATTGGGAATTTTGTGAATAGGAGATCAGAGTGGTTTTCCTTGGAGATGGAAAATTCGCCCACCCGGATTTCTCAATTTACAAATTCTTCCTCAGTTAGTTAAAAGAATGAAATTGGCTGATATTATGACAATATTAGGTAGCATAGATATCATTATGGGAGAAGTAGATCGTTAAAATGATAATTGATACAACAGAAGTACAAGATATCCATTCTTTTTCCAGATTGGAATCCTTCAAAGAGTTCTATGGAATCATATGGATGCTTGTACCTATTTTGAGTCTTGTATTGGGAATTACAATAGGTGTACTCGTAATTGTGTGGTTAGAAAGAGAAATATCCGCAGGAATACAACAACGTATTGGGCCGGAATATGCCGGTCCTTTGGGAATTCTGCAAGCTCTAGCCGATGGGACAAAATGCATTTTCAAAGAGAATATTCTCCCATCTCGAGGGGATACTCGTTTATTCAGTATAGGACCTTCCATAGCAGTTATATCCATTTGACTAAGTTATTCAGTAATTCCTTTTAGTTATCACCTTGTTTTATCCGATCTCAATATCGGTGTTTTTTTATGGATTGCCATTTCAAGTATTGCTCCCATCGGACTTCTTATGTCAGGATATGGATCAAATAATCAATATTCCTTTTTAGGTGGTCTACGAGCTGCGGCTCAATCAATTTGTTATGAAATTCCATTAACTCTTTGTGTATTATCAATATCTCTACGTGTGATTCGGTTAAACATAAACTTTTCTTTCCTTCTTTCTTTTTAGTAAAGAAATGGAATAGATATATCTTCATTTTTTTATTCATTATTTAGGTTGATGAACTAAATCAGATAGTTATATGAGTGAAAGAAAACAGCTTCTAAATTAGCAGTCAAAAAATGGAGTCTCATCTCCTATGTACAAGAATGAAAAGAAAATCAAAATAAACAAGACCTTTATCCCCAAGATCGGTTGATTAGTCAGCCAAGCTTGAAGCGGGCTCAAAAGCTCAACCATATATAGTTTTGATTATCCTTTCTATGTAGTACTATAATGGACCATTGAGTCAAAATGAGTGGATGGTTAGGAACAAAAAAATACATAAAGGATTAGTAATGGAGATTTTTATGTAAATTATACAAAAGGGTATTTTTCATAACATAAAAAGAATACTAATTGGGGCTTTACGTTGGTAGAAATGATCAAGCAGTACTCCTCATGATTCCGATCCAGAGTATGCTCCTATCCACAGATTCAAAAAAATGACTATCGGGAACGAAATAATCCTTTTCTTTTTGAAACTCCCTTTTTAAGAAAGAAGAAGAGAAACGATCAAAATCCTTTTTTTTTCTTTCATATATTCATAGAGATATTGTGTCATGATTCATGAAATACAGAATTCTAACATTTTGATTTTCGTAATCGAAAAGGATGGATTTCAATATCTATTGATATTTCTACAAGGAGTATTTTATTGAAGGATTAAGTTATTACTCACAACAAAGAGAAATTCTAATTATTAAGGGACAAGATCAATTCAGAAGCGTTTTTTAGTTATTATTATAGCATCTAGCAGACAGAATTTCATTGGTTTCATTCGGGATCTTCCAATAGGTTTTGACTTTCTTATCTATATTTATATTACAACCATATTAAGATAAATAGTATTGGAATAATATTGGTTTGGTCCTTTGAAATTGATTTATGGCCCCCGAGGAGCCGTATGAGGTGCAAATCTCACGTACGGTTCTGGAACGGAGATTCTTTGAATCGAACGACGACCGTAACGGATGTCAGCTCAATCCGAAGGAAATTATGCCGAAGCTTTACAGAATTAGATTGAAGCTATGCGAGACGAAATTGATCCCTATGATCGAAGCTATATACTCTATAACATAGGCCTTATCCACACAAGTAACGGAGAACATACGAAAGCCTTGGAATATTATTTTCGGGCACTAGAACGAAACCCGTTCTTACCACAAGCTTTTAATAATATGGCTGTGATCTGTCATTACGTGCGACTATCTCCACTATAGAAAGAAAAAAGGAACGAGAAAAAAGCGAATCCCTTCTAATTAGACGAAAAAAAAAAGGCTTTCTACATATGCATCGTCCAAAAAACGATTTTTATCAGCTGTAGCAAAGAAAGGAACTTCATAGAAGTCGAAGTATGAAGAAATAGATATGCCGTTATACTTTATTCTATGGATAAAGGATCTAATTGATAGCAAAAGCACCGTAAAGATCAATTAGTGAGGTTTTGGACCGATACAATAAGGACTGCTTACTTACTTATATTTATTATTATGATATAAGAAAAAAGTTTGGAATCCACTTATGTAATAAAGTTGATCCCCTAAGGGATTGAGCAGCGGTGTAGAATCAGATCCCAAAGATAGTAAGTCTTTTTTTCTTTATTATGAAGAAAAGTCTTTTTCGAAAATTCTATATTTAGTTAACTTTCAGAAAATTCTAGCGAGAGTGGAAATACTTATGCTTTATTCTTTTGAAGGTGGGAGAAAAGAGAAAACTAAAAAAAACTAATTAGTAATCAATATTCCAGTTTGAAACTCATGTAATTTACCTCTTTTAGTTAACCCGAGCAAAATGGG